AAGAAATTCTATATCTTTCTATATACTATAGAAGTATATAAGTTAAGTTAAGTATATATATAATAGAAAGAAGTAGATAATTACTATCTGTTTAATATTAAATCTTAAAGCATTCAGAATTTCTTTCTTATTCTATATTCTTTCTTATCTTTTTTCTAAATGGAATAAAAAATATATTCTATTTAATAATAATATATAGAATAGAAATGGAAATAATAAATAAATATCAATATATTTATATCTATATTGATATTGCGTCCAATAGGATTTGAACCTATACCAAAGGTTTAGAAGACCTATGTCCTATCCATTAGACAATGGACGCTTTTCGCTTTTTTAACTTTCCAATTGTTAAAAAAAAAAAAAAAGAATGTGCGAAAACTTTTTAGCAATTGTGTATTGAAGTGAATTCAATACACAATTGCTATTAGACAATTCTAATAGAGAAAATTTTCTCTAAAAAAAAGGGGCTATTTAGAATTTAGAGCGGGTAGCGGGAATCGAACCCGCATCGTTAGCTTGGAAGGCTAAGGGTTTTAGTCGACGTCTATTGATCATTTTTATATTTTTAACGTCTCTAATTCAAAACCGAACATGAAACTTTGGTTTCATTCGGCTCCTTTATGATGGATGGAGAAATTCCGAAATAAAAAAGCCGGGAACGAAATCAAAATTGACCCATAACATCTATGTTAGCTTTTTTCTGTATGGGTACTTTCACAGAAAATTTTGCTTTCTAGATGATCCTTCTAGAAGATAAAAAAGGAGAACTCGAACAATCTTTCTAGTTACTTCGTTCTTTATTTCTATTTAACGGAATCCTTAGGAAAAGTATTTTGTTTCCACCGAGCTAAAACAATATAATATGTCGATGTCTTTAGTAAACCAAAGTTCTCGTTTAATAGCTATTTTGCTTCAATTTTTTCTCTACCAAACAATAAATAGAACTGAAGATTTAGTTACGATTAGAAACAAACTTTTCTTGCTTTATCCATGGATCCTCTTGTTATACTTATTGAATTGTAAATAATAATCCAATTCAAAAATTATGTTTCGGAATTTCATAATCCAAATTTACAATTGATTAGAGTCTTTGGATACAAATTACGAGAATCTATAATCTTCCTTGAATCTTTCATTGAAAGGTAAAGGACTAAATCCTTTTAAGAAATAAAGTTTTTGATCGGAAAATTAATCAAACCGAGAGACCCTTTAACTATTAAAGGGGTTAAAGGAACGAATCACACTTTTACCACTAAACTACACCCGCTACACTGCAATTATTGCATATAAATTGACCTTTTGTCGAACAAAGTAATTGGGAGTTTAATAAAAAAAACCTGAAAAAAAATTAGAAAACTCTAGCGTTTACGCGTAGACTTAATAAAATTAGTCAAAGCGGGATTACATTTTTTTTATTTCCGATCATTTTTGTCTAAAAATCCATCGGATTAGTCTTTTGACCTTTAACAAAAAAAGGCCCGGCTGGGGACTGACCAGGCCAGGCTATTAAAATAAAAAACTATTAAAATAAAAAAGATCTTTTACTTGTGTTTGGATTAGACAAAATGAAAAAGGATTCGCTATTTCTATTATTGTGGTTTTATTTATTTCTCTTTCGGGTTCGAGCCCGTTCTTTATCTAATCTTTATCTACATTTGTTCTGTAAATAGAATTACTGAGAAAGTTCTATAAAAAAAGTTATATATTATATATATAATAATATAATATATAATAATATATATATATATTAATTTTATATATATAAATAGATGATAAATATAATATATTTATATAATAAAAATATATAATAAAAAAGAAAATATATATATATATAATATAAAAATAAAATGAAAAAATATATATAATATAAAGAATTATCTATACAAAACAAAAAAAGAAAGTTTTTGAAGAATAAAGTGGAGAAGGTTTTTTTTCAAACCTGTTTTTGTCTAATGGAACCTAATTAAGTATCCCCTTTCGATTTAGGAGAGATGGCTGAGCGGACTAAAGCGTTGGATTGCTAATCCATTGTACGAGTAAATCGTACCGAGGGTTCGAATCCCTCTCTTTCCCTTTCTCCTTTTGATGATGTGTAATAGATAAAATCCTAATAAAATTCGAGCATTTCCACTAAATTAAATAAAGCAATAAAAAACCCTTCTTTTTTATTCTTCACGTCCCGGGTTACGTCCTGGATCATTAGATAAGAATCCAAATATGAAGAGAGAAACAAAGAATATAACTACAGTGTATACAAAAAGTTTGAGAGTAAGCATTACACAATCTCCAAGATCTTACTTTTTTTTTCAAAAAAAAAAAAAAAGAGAATAGATTCTCTATTTTTATACCAAATATCTAATTTTTATACCAATAAATCAAGTGATTTCTTTTTTTCTAGAAAAAAAGAATAAAAAAAAGATTTCAGAAAGTCATTTGTAATAAGATAATAATCGAGTCTTTCATATGGAAACAGATTTGCATACCAACATCTAGATATTTTTTTTGTGAACTCGAATTAGGTTCTTTCATTTAGGGAAAAGAGGATAAAATTGAGGAAATAGAATGATCCAGATTTAGTATGGCTACCAAAAAAATTCAATGTTTTAATTGAGAGTTCGTTCATACGTCAAGATTTTTTTTGATCTTTTGAATTGTTGGAAGAATAAAAATAGTGAATTTTTATAAGTTTCTAAGTCTAAGATAGTATTAAGAATTTCATCGAAAACTTACAGCTGCTTGCCAAACGAAGGCTAAGAGAAGAAAGAAAAGAGGTATTACGGGCATAACATCTACGATTGGATTCAAAAAGGCGTAGGCCTCCGGCAATTTGGCGACTAAAAAAGCGCATGAAAAAAGGGTAGAATTAAAACAAATACAGATCAAATTAAATATATTAAGCATAACAAAAATTGGTGTTCTTGTGGATAATTTCATTTTGATTGAGTTATTAATATATTTTTAATATAAGTATTTTTTATATAAGGAAAAAAATAAAGAAAGATAGTCTAAAAAGACTTTGTTGAACTTACTCAATCAAAAATCCTTTAATTATCTTATGAGAATTAAAGAAATAATATTTTCATACAATATCTTAATTGAATTCTATGTAATGATCAATAAAGTCAGTTTGATTTGCTATCTACACGTGTCAAAACTCTAGCACCAATGTAATCTATAATTTCATTTGGGCTGAAATTGAATTGACGAACAACCAATAGCAATATTAATCTTTTAGTAGTCTTGAATAAAAATCGACATGGGGCGTAGCCAAGCGGTAAGGCAACGGGTTTTGGTCCCGCTATTCGGAGGTTCGAATCCTTCCGTCCCAGAGTACAGTCATTCCAGAATAAATCTTCTATTGCCTTTGTACACCACCTTTCTCTTTCTGTTTCAAAATCCAATATTTTTTAAGAATAAAATATTGAAATGAAAAGAAGAATCAACTTATTTTTCATAATTTCAACCGAATTCAAAAGGATCCATTTGCTTTTTTTATTTGTGTGTGATACAGGTTAAGTAAGGTGGAACCGTAGATTCTAAGAGTTTTAATAAAAAAAAATATATATTTATATTCAAATTTATATTTTACATATATCCAATCGAATATGGAATTCATTTGAATTCTGACTTAACCTTTTACGCGTAAATTAACTATTCCATTCATAGAGAAAGAAAAAGTATAGATTACGATATACTGACTGAACTATGACTATTCATGATTCCATAATTGAATCAATTACACAAACTAAAGTAATGCTATGGTAAAACTTAATGCGGTAAAAAGCAACGTGCGACTTGAATTGAAGGACATGATCTGCTGTGGGTTTTTGGATCCGCCGCTTTTTATATAGGAATATAGGTGCTCTTGGCTCGACATTTTGTGTTCTTTTTGTGTTTTATAGTCATACACCTTTTTTGAATATAAAAAAGAGTACAGGGTGGAGCTCGAGGAGAATAGAAAGTTTTTATTCCTTTCGCAGGCGTAAGGATCTAGGGTTAGTGCGAATAACTACGTTGGAACAACCTCTTAAGTCTTTTGATTTTTATATTGAAAAAAAGCCCTTTCAATCAATTTTACAATTGAAAAGGAAATTTTCTGGAAATTGTCAAATTCTTTGAATCAAAAGTCTATCATGTATTAATCAAGCGTTTGTACGATTCTTTGTATAGAAAGAAAATAAATCATAAACAAAATAAGGGGCTTGTTGTGGCCCTTTTTTTATAAAACGATTCAAGATCACCGAAGTCATGTCTAAACCCAAAGATTCCAAGTAAGGATAAAGAATCCTGAAACAAGGAAATCCAGTTTTCAATTATTTGAACAACTAGATAAAAATTAAGAAAAAAAATGGATTCTAAAAAATGAGACAAACAAAAAAGGGTTAGAGACTACTAAATAAAAAGAGTACTTAAGGATTCTCTGTTGCGATATTTGAGAGTTATTTAACTTGAGTTATGAGAGTACGCATTTTACGAATGCTTTTTATGGAAAAAAATATTTAGGGTTTCAATACTGGCTAATTGATTTAATGTTTTTATTAATCTCTTTAATATTTTAATTTTATATAGAGAGTTAACTTCTACTTATTGAATTTTTTTCTGGAGCCGTACGAGGCAAAAGCCTCGTATACGTTTCTCGGGGGGGTATTATTCATATACATCTATACCAATGAGCCGTTTATCGAATCGTTGCGATTGGTGTTTGATCTCGAAGAGATCCTTGGAAAGTGGGTTTTTATGATCTGATAACTAATGAAACTTTTTTAAATCTTCCTGCTATTCTCAATTTCCTTAAAAAGGCGCTCAACCAACAAGAACAGTTCATTATATTTCAAGGAAGGCAGGACTTTTGACGGAATTTAGTCTTAATAAAAAGAAAACGAAATTGAATTAATGAAATATAAAAAAGAGGATATGAAAGACTCGTATATAGCTTGATATCAAATTTTATCTACTTTTTTCTTTCCTCCTCTTTCGCTTCCATTATATTTTGTTAT